ATATGGATGCATGGATTGATACTATCACTATACTATCGACATCGGTCACGAATCTATGAGTCTATTTATCTCCATATGTCTACTTATACCCATATACCCATATATAGAGAGATCCAGGATCCGCCCTTTATTTTATGATTGTGGCGTAAAAAAAAAAAGCCCCCAGTCCGACAAATAAATAGAAGGGGGGCGAACGGAGTCGTAGGGTTCATGGGAAAATCCCTCGATGATGTATATATTTTATTACAATATTACAATTAGAGCTCAGGGCTGCTAGAGGGATCAAATGGTATAGTATATTTATTGGTACCGCGGAGGGTTAGAAACATGACTATTGCTTTCGAATTGGCTGTTTTTGCATTAATTGCTACTTCATTAATCTTACTTATTTGTGTACCCGTTGTATTTGCTTCTCCCGAGGGTTGGTCAAGTAATAAAAATGTTGTCTTTTCTGGGACATCGTTATGGATTGGATTAGTCTTTCTTGTGGGTATCCTTAATTCTCTCATCTCTTGAACCTATTGGTTCACGACCCAAAAATGAACCCTCCCAGGAGTTCTTTCGTTTCGGGCTGCGAGACACATGAAAATTCAATAAACGGAACCAAAAAGCCAAAAATTGGAGAGCGGGGGGTCAAACTTCGTCCTTGCGTTTTATCCCGGAAATATTCATTGCCATATAATGGATTAACGAAAGGGTCCGGTGGCCGGGATGAAAATCCACGGCCACACGGGAATTAAAAAAAAAAAGGGTTCAATTTTTCGCCCGTCAATTACGCGCCCTAATTAAAAAAATTGGGGTCATGAAACCAACGGCGATATTGCTCTTCTTCGAGGGCGACGCAGCAGAGACCAAAGATCCTGTCACAAAAGGTATCTTTGTCAACCGCCACAAGCTCGTAGTAGTGCATATAATACTTAACGGAAGTGAAAGAGATTTCATTGATAATCCGCCGGGCCACCCTTTCATCTTCCTGCTTTTGTATCCAATAGAGAAACACGCGTAAGGTTTTCCGTATCGGGCGATTCTCTGGTATACTTTCGCTCAAGGCGTAGAGAACCCAAACCATCCGTTTCTCGGCTTGGGGGCCCGCAACAAAACCATTCCACTCCAGGGGGAGTGCTGGAAATTCAAGCGAAATCCTCCGATGGAGGGATGCTCCAGGGAAGGTAACCCAAACTCTTGCTAAAATGGAATGCATTCCATACTCCAGAAGAATCGGATGCGTAGCTGCTAACTGCAAAAGCGCATCGATTTTCAACTGGGCCCCCCGTCGCTCTAGTTTTTCGGAGCTGTCTGTACATATGCCAGTTAAAATGCTCTGTATCTCGTACAGCGCGGCCGAGTCCTCGATTTTGGCGGTGTTCGACTCGGAATCGGACTCGTCGTCTAGACCATCCAAATACCCCGTTTCGTCGTTGTACGCTTCGGAATCGGACTCGTCGTCTAGACCATCCAAGTACCACGTTTTGTCGTTGTACGCTGCCTCTTTTGATTCGACTTGTCCAACAAGTATCATCTCTATAAGTATAAGTTTCAGAATAGGTTTTGCGAAGAAAACATATCTCTTGAAATTATTGAACTTAGCCGCGAGCTCCTGCTCGATATCAATCAAGTCTATTAGGTTGATATCGAGCAGGTAGCCAGGATCCGAGTCATCTGTTGCCAGTGACTTCGAATCAGCGGTAGAAGGCGATGGTTTTGGACCGCCCTTACCCTTTAGGTTCAGGAGTAACTCAGTTAGCCAACTGTCGCCTTCCGTTTTGGTCACCAAGACCAAAACAAGAAGGAGGGTTGAGACCAACCCCCACCCTACGGCGATGCCGAAAAGGGTGTTCTGGCTCCCCAACTCCAGTTTTGCAAGTAGTATTTTCATTGGAATGACCTCCTAGATTGCATGTTTTGTGTTTTTTTGTTTTGAAGGATCTTCAAAATTACATTAAGGCTACTATGATCGAGAGTTGATATTTGCGCGAGAAGCTTTCGGTTGAGAATCGACTCTTCTTTTGATATTTTAGAAAAAAGTCGACTAAAATTCAAGGATACATTTTTTTTTCGCAGCAATCCGTTGATTCTAGTCATCCACAGATAGCGAAATTCCGTCTTTTTGTGTTTTCTATCCCTATTCGCTGAAGCGAACGCTTTTAAAATGAGTTGGGAAATCACTCGAGTAAGCGTTGAATTAGATCCCCTCCAGCCTTTGGCAAGCGATTTTTCTTTTAGTCTGCGATTCTGAGCAACGGGTCCTCTTGGCGTTCTTGTCATATAAATCTCTCCGTTTTTTGTTTTTGTTTATTGGATTTACTTACCTCAAGTAAGTAGCCTTCCCTCAAGTACTAAAGTACTAACTTTACAAGCCCGCCTTATTAGAGAGAAATTCCCAAAAGGCATTGGCTTTTCTAACCTTCCTGACCCGCAATTTAGTCTTTTTTTTTTTTGCCATTCTAGCTTGAAATCCAAAAAGTAAAACTTGGGTTTTTCCGTTTCTATGTCTGCTTTATTGAACGGTTAGGCCTCCCTTATATGCCGGAGCCCGCTGTTTACCTTGAAAGTGTAGTCCGAAGTTGCACACTTCCGACTGTTTCGCTCTACCCTCGACCGAGTAATCGAGTAATTAAATCTTTCACAAGAAGCTCGACCTATACTGTAACGAGATTTCATTAAAAAGATTTGCTAGGCAGCTGGCCCTTTGAGTCCGATCTTTAAAAAGACCCTTCGACATAACTCCCTGCCCAGCTTAATGGCAAGAGCCCCTTCTCCCATTGGGTCCTTCACGAAAAAAAAATCGGGGCGTCCACATAGAATAGTAGTTCTAATACCGAAAACCTATTTTCTCAGCTCACGGTCTTAACTTACCGGACCGCACATACACACGCGTACAAATTCCCCTTCGCTGAGGGCATCCCCGAAGCGCTGGGGTCTTGGACCCTCTTTTTACCGGCTGTCTTGCTTTTCTAACGAGTTGGTGACTAGTAGCCATAAGGTGGTTCTTTTTTGTGTTTTTTGATTTTTTGGTTCGAATTGATCCCAACCGTAAGGTAAGGATCGAATCGAAAATTTCGAATTTATCACAAAAACCTTATTTATTCCAAATATACCCGTCCTCTTCTTTTTGTTAGCCCAGTTTTAGTACACCATCAACAATTCCATAATGTACTGCTTCCATGGGTAACAGAAAAGTATCCCTTTCCAGGTCGTAAGTTACAACCCAGTAGGGTTTGCCTGTTTTTCGTACATAAATTTTTGTGACGATGTCACGCAAGTCTAATAGTAAGTGGGCTTCCATTATAACGAGGTGGAACTTCTCATCAAAATCCCTCATACGAGGTTGATGGATCATTATTTTGGTGTGGGGACATGTGTAACGGCTTTCCCCCCCGAGCAGAATAAGGGATGCCATGGAAGCGGACAGTCCCATACATAGTGTCATTACCTTTGCCTCTATAGAGATCATAGTATCATAAACGGAGAGCCCCGGCAATATAAATCCGCCACGGGAGTTTATAAACATAGTTTGACGTAAGGAACAATCCTCTATATTGAGATAGACCATAAGACCAACTAGGTTGTTTGCGAGCTCGTCGTTTAGGTCTTGGCCCAAAAAAAGCATTCTTTCCCGAAAAAGACGATGAAATACGTCAACCCAAAGGAAGACACTTTTCTTTTTTTTCTTTTTCTTTTTACCATTTTCATCTTCTTCTTCTTCTTCATCTGAATCTGAATCTTCATATTCATATTCATATTCATTTTCATATTTATTTTCATATTCATTTTCATATTCATTTTCATATTCATTTTCGTAGGAATTTCCATTTGCGTATTCAAATAAATTTTTGTATTCATCTAAATCTTCATTATCATCTAAATCTTCATCTTCATCTAAATCTTCGTATTCAAATAAATCTTCGTATTCATCTAAATCTTCATTATCATCTAAATCTTCATCTTCATCTAAATCTTCATCTTCATCTAAATCTTCATTATCATCTAAATCTTCATTTTCATCTTCCTGAGAATTGTGCGAAAAAACAAAAGGTTCTTTTTTTTTTTTTTTTTTTTTAAAAAAACGGAAGGGAACCTTGGGAACACCGTAGGCCATACTAATACTAATTTGATTGAATATTATTGCTTCCTAGGATTAGGAATTAACGCTTTAATCTACTTTTTTGAAAGTTAAGTTAAGACATACAAAGCAAAGTGCACCTTCATCTTCATATTCATCTAAATCTTCATTATCATCTGAATCTTCATATTCATATTCATTTTTATTTTCATATTCATTTTCATATGAATTTCCATTTTCGTATTCAAATAAATCTTCGTATTCATCTAAATCTTCATTATCATCTAAATCTTCCTCTTCATCTAAATCTTCGTATTCAAATAAATCTTCGTATTCATCTAAATCTTCATTATCATCTAAATCTTCATTATCATCTAAATCTTCATTTTCATCTAAATCTTCATTTTCATCTTCCTGAAAATTGTCCAAAAAAACGTCTACCCCTCTCTTCCCTCTCCGCTTGTTCGTAGACAAATGGAACCTCGCCCTTACTTAAAACGGAAAGGCGAGGCCATCTTATCTCATTTTTCTTTTATTTGTTAGACAAATAAATCATAGTCATTAGGATTTATTTTCAAATCCCTAGGGTCATATGGGGTACCGATGGAATCTGCCAAGAAAACACCGAGAATGAGAACGGTATAAAGCACTTTCCCGGTCAGGTGGCGTCGCGCTGTTAGGACGCAGAAATAATAGATATAGTGTGCGCCGGTCACAATGACCATGACATGACCCCAAACAAGGTCTTGGTGTCGCTGGGAAATTTGCCCTGCTCGCGACGGAACCTAAAAACGTCGTAGATCGCGACTAGAAAAGCAGCAAGGGTTCCCAGGAGGTAGAGGTGCCGTAGAATCGTCCCATCGACGAGCATTTTGCCCAGGAGAGATCCAATAGTCCGGATGCACAGCATCCCCACTTGCCAGCCTCGTGTCAGGCGGTCCTCTAAGAGGACAACCTGTTGGGCTAGGGAAAAGGAACCGGGTTCCATTTTCCCTAGAAGCTGTGCATATGGGTGCGGATTGACCCAGATTTCCGTGCAGTCCCGCAGGAGGTGAATCCATGCCTTGGACAGCCTTCTCTTCCAGGGCAGGGCTCCAAGAGCACCCGTTTTTCATTTTGCCAGATTTCCGTTAGGATTCCACGTATGATTTTCGCTAGGGCCTTTAATAAATCTTTCCAAACTAACCACCGACCAATCTCACTGGAGAGATTTGGTTAGTCCTTCTTATTTATATATCATACCAATTCGTTATCTCTGGATGATAAGATTCCAGTGATAGAGAGCCAATTCCATTAGCAAATTCAAAAAAACTTATCGGTTTGGTAGTGGTAGACAAACTTATTGGAGTTGGAGGATCCCATTGGTATGCATCCAGTAGGAATTGAACCTACGAATTCGCCAATTATGAGTTGGGCGCTTTAACCATTCAGCCATGGATGCATGTCGTGGATCCTTGTACATGGTGAATAACCAAATTCCAATCTTAACTTAATAAAATCTTTACTTTAGGATAAATCACTGAAATTTGTGTTTTTTTGTTTTGGTTTTGCGGTCTTGCTTTTTTTTTTTCAATAATTTGAATTCTAAGGGCAAGGGTGAGTATTTGTAAACCCCAAAAGAGAAAGGGTTACGCAAATCAAATATTGAAACAAGTATCTTCTTTGTAGATGATACCTTTAGGGAATTCTCACGAACGTATCGTGCTTCGATTTTTTCATTGAATATTGACTAGCAAATCTAGATTTTGATAGAACACAAGACAGTATAGAACTGGGAGGGGGTGTAGCTATAGATAGTTCTACGCTCTCCAGCTATATCCCCCCTATGCTGTGTTGTAATAAAAACATAGAAGCCTGCTTACTCTCTTCAATCGTATTCGACTAAAAACTAAACTAGGGAAAAATGCCTCTCTTCTCTGCGAATCCTTTTTTTGAACAGAAGAATGGAATCCGCGAATAGGTGCTAAAAAATCTAACTATATATTCTTTCTGATTATTATGTCTTTCTTATCGCCCCGAAGAGATTCAATCGCGCATTCCTTTATTCTTTTTCTGGTATCCGATGGGATTGGAGATAGAATATCATAATAATGGTCGAAATGGAATCCCTTTTTTTTGCTATTCTATACAAAACTCCATTGGTCTAAATGGCTTTTCTCAATTCCTTTCCGTTCGTATCTCTTTCAAATTCCAATTTGAGTATAAAAAGTCTAAAATTCTCTTAATTTCTCCATCCATGGGTATTTTATACATTCCATGTGAGGGTTTGGGTCAAATTTCATGTGATTTAGTAAACAGAATAGAAATTCCATCCTTGCTAGATCGATCCACATGATTCGATGCAGAATGAGTCAAAAATGGGATTTTGGATAATATGGGGAATTCGAAATGCTTGGCGATAAAAATGAAGGAATGGCTGCAATACCTGGGCTTAATCAGATACAATTTAAGGGGTTTTGTAGATTCGTGGATCAGGGCTTAAGAGAAGAACTTTCTAAGTTTCCAAAGATAGAAGATCCTCTAGATAAAGACGTAGACTTCCGATTATTTGCGGAAACATATCAATTGGTCGAACCCTTGATAAAAGAGCGAGATGCTGTATATGAATCACTCACCTATTGTTCTGAATTATATGTATGCGCGGGATTAATTTGGAAGAGCAAGAGGCCTATGCAAAAACAGACAATTTGGATTGGAAACATTCCTTTAATGAATTCGCTGGGAACCTTTCTAGTAAATGGAATATACAGAATGGTAGTCAATCAAATATTGCAAAGTCCAGGTATCTATTATCGATCAAAATTGGACCATAAGGGAAGTTTGGTCTATACCGGCACCATAATATCAGATTGGGGAGGAAGATTAGAAATAGAAATTGATAGAAAAGCACGTATATGGGCTCGCGTAAGTAGGAAACAGAAAATATCTATTCTAGTTCTATCATCGGCTATGGGTTCGAATCTAAGCGAAATTCTAGAGAATGTTCGCTACCCTGAAATTTTATTGGCTTTTTTGGCTTCTAAAAAGAACGCAAACATTTGGTCAAAAGAAAATGCCATTTTGGAATTTTATCAACAGTTTGTTTGTGTAGGTGAAGATCCAGTATTTTCTGATTCCTTGTATAAGGAATTGCAAAAGAAATTCTTTCGCCAAAGGTGTGAATTAGGAAGGCTTGGTCGACGAAATATTAACCGGAGACTGAATCTTGCTATATCCCAGAACAAGACGTTTTTGTTACCGCGAGATATATTGGCAGCTACAGATCATTTGATTGGAATGAAATTTGGAATGGGTACACTTGACGATATGAATCATTTGAAAAATAAACGTATTCGTTCTGTAGCGGATCTCTTACAAGATCAATTCGGATTGGCTCTGATTCGGTTAGAAAGAGTGGTTGAGGGGGCTATAGGGAGAGCATTGAAACATAAATGGATACCGACCCCTCAGAGTTTGGTAACCTCCTCCCCATTAGCAAGCACTTATGCATCCTTTTTCGGATTACACCCGCTATCTCAAGTTTTGGATGGAACGAATCCATTGGCACAAATAGTTCATGGGAGAAAGTGGAGTTTTTTGGGTCCTGGAGGGTTGACAGCACGAACCGCTAGTTTTCGGATACGAGATATCCATCCTAGCTACTATGGACGCATTTGCACAATTGACACATCTGAAGGACTCAAGGTTGGCCTTATGGGATCCTTAGCAATTCATGCGAGAATCGGTCATTATGGATCTCTAGAAAGTCCATTTTATGAAATCCCCGAGAAATCAAAAAGGGCACGGATGCTTTATTTATCATCAAGGAGAGATGAATACTGTATGATAGGGACAGGCAATTCTTTGGCACTGAATCAAGGTTATCAGGAGGAGCAGATTGTTACGGCTCGATACCGTCAAGAATTCCTGACTATTGCGTGGGAGCAGGTTCATCTTCGAAGCATTTTTCCCTTCCAATATTTTTCTATTGGAGCCTCTCTCATTCCTTTTATCGAGCATAATGACGCCAATCGGGCTTTAATGAGTTCGAATATGCAACGCCAAGCAGTTCCGCTTTCTCGGTCCGAGAAGTGCATTGTTGGAACTGGGTTGGAAGGACAAGTGGCTCTAGACTCAGGAGTTCCTCTTATAACGGACCACGCGGGAAAGCTCATTTCTATCCATACTGATAAGATCCTTTTATCGGGCAACGGAGATAGTCTAAGCATTCCATTAGTTATGTATGAACGTTCCAACAAAAATACTTGTATACATCAAAAACCCCAGGTTCAGCCGGGTAAATGCATTAAAAGGGGACAAATTTTAGCGGATGGTGCCGCTACGGTTGGGGGAGAACTCGCTTTAGGGAAAAACGTATTAGTAGCTTATATGCCATGGGAGGGTTACAATTTTGAAGATGCGGTACTCATTAGTGAGCGTCTGGTATATGAGGGTATTTATACTTCTTTTCACATACGGAAATATGAAATTCAGATTGATGAGACAAGCCAAGGCCCCGAAAGGATCACTAACAAAATACCGCATCTAGAAGCCCATTTACTACGAAATTTAGACAAAACCGGAGTTGTAATCTTGGGATCTTGGGTAGAGGCGGGCGATATTTTAGTAGGTAAATTAACACCCCAGCCGGCGCAGGAATCATCCCCGGAAAATAGATTCGTAGAAGCCATATTTGGCCCTCAGATACCGACTTCAAGGGCAACCTGTCTAAAACTACCTATAGGTGGGAGGGGTCGCGTTATTGATGTGAGATGGATCCCGAAGGGGAGGCCCTCTAATCCAGAAAGGATTCGTGTATATATTTCACAGAAACGTGAAATCAAAGTAGGTGATAAAGTTGCTGGAAGGCATGGAAATAAGGGGGTCGTTTCCAAAATTTTGCCTAGACAAGATATGCCCTATTTGCAAGACGGAAAGCCCGTTGATATGGTCTTCAACCCATTAGGAGTACCCTCACGAATGAATGTAGGACAGATATTTGAATGCTCGCTCGGGTTGGCGGGGGTTCTGCTAGATAGACATTATCGAGTAGCACCCTTTGATGAGAGATATGAACAAGAGGCTTCGAGAAAACTAGTCTTTTCGGAATTACATGAAGCCAGTAAGCAAACAGGGAATCCGTGGGTATTTGAACCCGAGTATCCGGGAAAAAGCGTACTATTTGATGGAAGAACAGGAGATCCCTTTCAACAACCTGTTATAGTGGGGCAGCCTTATATCTTGAAATTAATTCATCAAGTTGATGATAAAATACACGGGCGTTCCAGCGGTCCTTATGCAATTATTACACAACAACCCCTTAGGGGAAGGGCCCGGCGGGGGGGCCAGCGGGTAGGAGAAATGGAGGTTTGGGCTCTAGAGGGATTTGGCGTTGCTCATATTTTACAAGAGATGCTTACTTATAAGTCTGATCATCTTAGAACTCGCCAAAAAGTATTTGGTACTACAATCATTGGAGGAGAAATACCTAAAGCTAAGGATGCTCCAGAATCCTTTCGATTGCTCGTTCGAGAACTACGATCTTTGGCCCTAGACCTGAATCATTTCCTTCTATCTGAGAAGAACTTTCAGATGAATAGGAAGGAAGTTTAATCGGAATGAATCAGAATTCTTTTTTCTATGTTTTTTCTATGATCGATCGGTCTAAACATCAACAACTTCGAATTGGATTAGTTTCTCCTCAACAAATAAGTGCTTGGGCCAATAAAACCCTGCCCACTGGAGAGATAGTCGGAGAGGTGACAAAGGACTTTTTTTTTGATTTCCAAACCAATAAGCCAGAAAGGGGTGGATTATTTTGTGAAAGAATTTTTGGACCTATAAAAAGCGGAATTTGTGCTTGTGGAAATTCTCGCCCAATCGGAGATGAAAAAAAAGAGAGAGAATTTTGCACCGAGTGCGGAGTCGAATTTGTTGATTCTCGGATACGAAGATATCAAATGGGCTACATCAAACTGGCATGCCCCGTGGCTCATGTGTGGTATTTGAAGCGTCTTCCTAGTTATATCGCGAATCTTTTAGATAAATCTCTTAAAGAGCTAGAAGCCATAGTATACTGCGGTGTGTGATTTGATTGAAATTCGGATTTTACAGATTTTGAATGAGAAACTGTCACCCTATTCAATCGAATGGGGATGCCCGGATCTGACATGTCTCTTGTGAGGAGGAACATGAAGCTCAGAACTATGGGTGTATTCAATACCCCCCCAAAAAAAAAAGGAATTGGTCTATGGTCGATTCAGTAACAAAAACAAACAAATAGGAATCTCGCGTTGTACCTCGTGAAAAGACTTCTTTCTCTTGTGGAAACTATTCTCTGCCTTTTCGTTTTAGAAGGAAATGCAATTTTGTTTATGTTCAAGTAAGCAAATATGTTATGGTTATATTATATATTATCGAAGTCTATCCATCGCATATAGGCTTTGAAGAAAGGAAAGGGTAGCGTCCCATAACCGTCGAGGTGAAGTCAGGACCTAAAAGATCAAAGGGAACGATATATAGACAAGTCAATTCCTTTCGAATTCCAAGGTATTCCTTTAGAGGGATTCATCATTCGAAGGGGAAGGAGACTACTCAAGAATTTCACATTTCATTTATGTCACTATTTCAATATTGAAAATGAAATGAAAGAAAAGAGTTAATAAAATCAAAAGAAAAGAACAATTCATCAATGAAATGTTGCTTGTGAGAACTTGAGTAAGGAGTAGTTGGGGGTTTTCTAGAATTTGAAAGCAAGAACTTCTTGATCTTTATTTGGTCTAACTACTTGAGCCGGATGAGAGGAAACTTTCACGTCCGGTTTTGAAGGGGGGAGCTCGGGGTCCTATCCCAATTTTTCTTTTGCTAGGCTGACAGCTAAAAAACCCACTTTTTTAAGATTGCGAGGAACATTCGAATATAAAAACCAATCCTGGCAAAATATCATTCCCCTTTTTTTTACTACCTACGGCTTCGATACATTTCGAAATCGCGAAATTCCTACTGGAGCAGGCGGTATCCGAGAACAGTTGGGCGATCTAGATTTGCGAGTTATTCGAGATTCTTCGTTGGCAGAATGGAAAAAATTAAAAGAAAGGGGCCCCACGCCCACGGGTAATGTATCGAAAGACCGGAAATTGGAAACAAGAAAGCGCTTTTTGCTTCGACGCATGGGATTAGCTAAGCATTTGATTCAAACAAATGTAGAACCTGAATGGATGGTTTTATGTCTATTACCGGTCCTTCCCCCCGAGTTGAGACCGATGTTTTGGCTAGATGAGGATAAAGTAATGGCTACGGATATTAATATCCTTTATCGTAGAGTTATTTCTCGGAACAATGCTCTTCTCAAGTTATTAAGAAAAAGGAGAAGAAGAAGGAGAATAAATAGAATAAATAAATCGAGTCGAGAGCAAGAGGACGTAGACGTACTAAGGAGTCATGAGAAAATGGTACAAGAAGCTGTGGATATACTTCTTGATAATGGAATCCGCGGACAGCCACTAAGGGATGGTAATAATAGGGTTTACAAGTCATTTACAGATGTAATTCAAGGCAAAGAGGGGAGATTCCGTGAGACTCTGCTTGGCAAACGGGTCGATTATTCAGGACGTTCTGTCATTGTTGTAGGCCCCTCACTCTCATTACATCAATGTGGGTTGCCTCGTGAAATAGCAATAGAGCTTTTCCAGCCATTTGTAATTCGCGGTCTAATTAGACAGCACCTTGCTCCGAACATAGGGGCTGCTAAGAGTCAAATTCGGGAAGAAGAACGAATTGTATGGGAAATACTTCAGGAAGTTGTGCAGGGGCATCCTGTATTGCTGAATAGAGCACCTACTTTGCATAGATTAGGCATACAGGCCTTCCAACCCATTTTAGTGGAAGGGCGCGCGATTTGTTTACACCCACTCGTTTGTAAAGGATTCAACGCAGACTTTGATGGGGATCAAATGGCTGTTCATGTACCCTTATCCTTGGAGGCTCAGGCGGAGGCTCGTTTACTTATGTTTTCTCATATGAATCTCCTGGCTCCGTCTATGGGGGATCCCATTTGCGTACCAACTCAAGATATGCTTATTGGGCTCTATATCTTAACAAGCGGGAATCGTCGAGGTCCTTGTGTAAATAGGTATAATCCGTGGAATCGCAGAAACTTCCAAACGGAGAGAATTTACGACAATAGCGCTAGGTATATGAATGGAAAGGAACCCCTTTTTTGTAATTCCTATGATGCAATTGGAGCTTATCGACAGAAAAGAATTCATTTAGACAGCCCTTTTTGGCTCCGGTGGCGACCCTGCCAAGGCCTTATTCTTTCAAGAGGAGTTCCTGTCGAAGTTCATTATGAGTCTTTGGGTACCCATCATGAGATTTACGGACACTTTCTAATAGTAAGAAGTATAAAAAAAAAAAAAGAAATTCTTTGTATATACATTCGAACCACTCTTGGTCATATTTTCCTTTATCGAGAAATTGAAGAAGCTATACAAGGCTTTTATCAGATCTCTCCCTACGGCACCTAAACTAAGCAAGTCTATGACCCCAGCGTGAATTCGGGCCTTTCCGATTCCACTCGTCCGGTAGCTCCTTCTCCGCGAATCAAGGTCGAGAAAAGCGAGTTAAAAAAAAAAAAAAAAAAAAGAATCCGTTCCTTTTAAAATCCACCATTTTTCATTGTACTTTTATGATGACGTATTATTATGATTTACACGAGCAGTTGTGGTAGTCCTGTATTATAAATAATCTAACTTTTGATCGAAATTCTCTTAAATGCAAGAAAGTTAAATCCAAAATTCGACGCGAAAGGGGGTCGCAATCAGGACCAGTTTTGGGCTCACATCAATAATGAGCGCATGCCCCTGGACATGGGCTACCAATACCTTTTTATCGAAATAGATCGGTTCTTACCTCTTTTTGAGGATGAGACCTTCGATTTCGAAGTAGCCTATTGGGTCCATGCCCAATTAACGGAGGCATTTCCCCTGTTTCCGGGAGCGCTGGTTCATCGCCAATTCTGTGATGTATCGCCATCGCTGGCAGAATGTAGGATCTCTGGGTCCAATGTCCAGGATGCGTGGCCAGAGCTTCACACCTTCTTTTGCGAATTGGCCCAGAGGGCTCCTCACTTGAGGACCGCCCAACTATACAAGTTGTTTGACCAATGGTTTGTGAAACAGACGGTGCGAGATCTCGACCTATGGATGACAAACCGGACCGGTCGAAATCTCAACCAATGGTTGGCGGGGGGAAATCTCAACCAGGTCAGTCCAGATGACCTTGAAGTTTGTAAGAAGATTATTAACGCACTCCGACTTTTTTTCAGGGATTTTTGTCGAATTTTCCCCCAAAAAGACTGCTTTTTGGGGGAAATCTATGAATCGGCATTGGCGGAAGAGCTCGCCAATCTCTGAATCCGCATTCGCGGAAAAACATGACATCGAAAATAGTTGTTGACATAGAGCAAAGGCCCCTCCTTTTCGATGTCAATACCACTTGGCTTGGCTACTTCGAATCGAATAAAAGTCGAGAAAAGGGGGTTTTCCACGACTCAAATCTATTGTCGAATCCTAGGAATGAATATGGGGGTGCTTATGACAGAGGGGGCCAATAGGGGGGGGCTTGTGCCAGAGCGGGCCAATCTGGTCTTTCACAATAAAGTAATAGACGGGGCTGCTATTAAACGACTTATTCGTCGATTAATAGATCACTTCGGAATGGGATATACATCCCACATCCTGGATCAAGTAAAGACTCTGGGTTTCCAGCAAGCCACCGCTACATCCATTTCATTAGGAATTGATGATCTTTTAACGATACCTTCTAAGGGATGGCTAGTCCAGGATGCTGAACAACAAAGTTTTCTTTTGGAAAAACACTATCATTATGGGAATGTACACGCGGTAGAAAAATTACGCCAATCCGTCGAGATATGGTATGCTACAAGTGAATATTTGCGACAAGAAATGAATCCCAATTTTCGAACCACCGACCCCCTCAATCCTGTACATGTAATGTCTTTTTCGGGAGCTAGAGGAAGTGCCTCTCAAGTACACCAATTAATAGGTATGAGAGGGTTAATGTCAGATCCCCAAGGCCAAATGATTGATTTACCCATTCAAAGCAATTTCCGCGAGGGGCTGTCCTTAACAGAATATATCATTTCTAGCTATGGAGCCCGCAAGGGGGTTGTGGATACTGCTGTACGAACATCAGACGCTGGGTATCTTACGCGGAGACTTGTTGAAGTAGTTCAACACCTTGTTGTACGTAGAACAGATTGTGGCACCACCCGAGGGCTCTCTGTAAGTCCTCGAAATGGGACGGTGCCGGAAAGATTTTTTATTCAAACATTAATGGGTCGTGTATTAGCAGACGATATTTATCTGAGTGCGCGATGCATTGCCGTTCGAAATCAAGATCTTGGGATGAGCCTTGTCAATCAACTCATAAGCTTTCAAAGACAGCCAATATCGATTCGAACCCCCTTTACTTGTAGGAGTACGTCTTGGATCTGTCGATTATGTTACGGGCGGAGTCCTACTCATGGCGACTTGGTCGAATTGGGGGAAGCTGTAGGTATTATTGCGGGTCAATCCATTGGAGAACCGGGGACTCAGCTAACATTAAGAACCTTTCATACCGGTGGAGTATTCACAGGAGGTACGGCCGAACATGTGCGAGCCCCTTTCAACGGAAAAATCAAATTCAATGAGGACCTGGTTCATCCCGCACGGACACGTCACGGGCAGCCTGCCCTTCTATGTTATATAGATTTTTCTGTAACTATTGAGAGTGAAGATATTATACATAGCGTGCCTATTCCACCAAAGAGTCTTCTTTTAGTTCAAAATGATCAATATGTAGAATCAGAACAAGTAATTGCCGAGATTCGCGCGGGAACATCCCCCCCTCCTTTTCAAGATAGAGTTCGAAAACATATTTATTCTGACTCAGAGGGAGAAATGCACTGGAGTACCGATGTGTACCATGCACCCAAAAACCCCTCTAGTAATGTCCATCTCTTACCAAAAACAAGTCATTTATGGATATTAGTAGGCGGATCGGGCCCTGCTCTTTTTTCGATCTACAAGGATCAAGATCAAATGAGCATTCATTCTCTTTCTGCCCAAGGGAGATATACACCTAGCCTTTCCGTGAAAAATGATCAATTGAGACACAAATTCTTTAGTTTGGGTCTTTACGGCAAAAACGACGGGGAGGGGGGTAGGATTACGATTCGTAACTATTCAGAGCTTAATCTAAGCCTATTGACTGCCCGTTCGAATCCCCCATATCCTGCTATTCTACGCGAGAATTTGGATTTATTGGCGAAGAGGCGAAGAAAGAGATTTATCATTCCATTCCGATCGATTCAAGAGCATGACCGAGAAAAAGAACGAATACTCTGTTCCGACATCTCGATTGAAATACTCATACCCATAAATGGTATTTTCCCTAGAAATGGCATTCTTGCTTATTTCGATCATCCTCGATACAAAAGAAGGGGCTCGGGAATTACGAAATATGGGACTCTCGGGGTGGATGAAATCGTCCAAAAAGAGGATTGCATCGACTCTCGGGGAGTCCAAGAATGGCAGCCAAAATACCAAGGGAAAGTGGATCCGCTTTTTTTCATTCCAGAAGAAGTGCATATTTTTCCGGACTCCTCTTCCATAATGGTACGGAACAATAGTCTCGTTGGAGTCAATACACGAATTACTTTAAATCAAAGAAGCCGAGGCGGCGGGTTGGTCCGAGTGGAGAGAAAAAGGGGGTGGATTCGACTTCAAATCTTTTCTGGAGATATCCATTTTCCGGAGGGGGCAGATAATATATCCCGACACAGTGGCATCTTGATAGCACCACGAATAAGACAAAAAAATTCTAAAGAATCCAAAAAATCGAAAAATTGGATCTATGTCCAACAAATTAGACCTACCAAGAAAAAGTCCAAGAACAAGAAAAAGTCTTTTGTTTTACTCCGACCCGTAGTCACATATGAAATAGCGGACGGTATAAAGTTAGCAAGACTTTTTCCTCAAGATCTAGTGCAGGAAATGGATAATATACAACTTCGAGTTGTTAATTATATCCGTTATGGGGATGGCAGCTTTATTCGGGTCATTTCTGGCACAAGTATTCAATTAGTTCGGACTTGCTTATTCTTGAATTGGGACCAAGACAAAAAGGATTCCTCTATGGATATGGAGGAGGCCCGCGCTTCCTTTGTGGAAGTAAGTACAAAGGGCCTGATTCGAGATTTCCTAAGAATTCACTTAGGGAAGATTTCGTATATCAGAAAAAGGGATGATCCCTCGGGGTCAGGATTGCCCTCTGATAATGGTCCAGATCACACCAACACCAATCCCTTTTATTCTAGTTATTCCAAGGCAAGGGTTCGACAACCACTTCGCCAAAACCAAGGAACTATTCGTACGCCCGTGAATCGAAATAAGGAATGCCAATCTTTCCTAATTTTGTCATCATCTAATTGTTTTCAACTAGGTCCATTCAACGATGTAAAATATCACAATGCGAAAAAAGAATCAAGTAAAAGAAATACGGACCCTCTAATCCCAATTAGGAAATTGTCGGGTCCTTTAGGAGTAATCCCTCAAATTGCGAATTTTTCCCTATGTTACCATTTAATAACAAAGAATCATATTTCAGTAATGAAATATTTGCAACTTGACAATTTAAAACAGACCTTTCAAGTAATTCATTTTTTTTTAATGGATGAAAACGGGAGAATCTATAAGCCCGATCCATCTAGTAACATCTTTTTGAATCCATTCAATTTGAATTGGTATTTTCTACAGCATCATTATCATCATAATTATTGTGAAGAAACATCCACAATAATCAATCTTGGGCAGTTTATTTGCGAAAGTTTATGTATAGCCAAAAACGGACCACGCCTCAAATCGGGTCAAGTTTTAATTGTCCAAGTCGGATATGTAATAATAAGATCAGCTAAGCCCTATTTGGCTATTCCAGGAGCAACTGTTCATGGCCATTATGGAAAAATCCTTTCCGCGGGGGGTACCTTAGTTACATTTCTATATAAAAAATCACGGTCTAGTGATATAACACAGGGTCTTCCAAAAGTAGAAAGGATGTTTGAAGTGCGCTCAACTGATTCAATATCGATGAACCTAAAAGAGAGAGCGCAGGGTTGGAACGAGTGTATAACAAGAATTCTTGGAATTCCTTGGGGATTCTTGATTGGTGCCGAGCTAACAATGGCGCAAAGCCGTATTTCTTTGGTTAACGAGATCCAAAGGGTTTATCGATCCCAGGGAGTGCAGATCCAGAATAGGCATATAGAAATTATTGTACGCCAAATAACATCAAAAGTCTTGGTTTCAGAAGATGGAATGTCTAATGTTTTTTTACCCGGAGAACTTATTGGATTGTTACGAGCGGAACGAACGGGGCGGGCTTTGGAAGAGGGGGTCTCTTACCGCGCCATCTTATTGGGAATAACTCGAGCATCTCTAAACACTCACAGTTTTCTATCCGAAGCGAGTTTTCAAGAGACTGCTCGGGTTTTAGCAAAATCCGCTCTCCGAGGCCGTATCGATTGGTTGAAAGGCCTGAAAGAGAACGTTGTTCTAGGAGAGATGATCCCCGTTGGGACTGGATTCAAGGTATCTTCAAGGCAACATAAGCCCCTTTCTCTGGCTCTGGAAACCAAAAAGAGGAGTCTATTTGAAGGAAAAGTGAGAAATATTTTCTTCTATCATAGAGAATTGGTTGATTCTTGCAGTTCAAAGAATTGCCAGGATATCGCATAAGAATCATTTGCAGGATTTATCCTAAGAACAGATGAAGTCTTTGAACTACAGGGCGGCGATTTGTAGTAATAAACAAAGAAAGAGAATAGCGAATAGAAAGAATAGAAAGGCTTGAATCGTGTATCAACGACCAGTCCTCGGTAGAAGAAAAGGTTCCGTCGGAACAATTATTTATTTCCGGATACCTTGTCTTTTTTCTTTGAAAAAAAAAAAAGAAAGAGGAAATGTGGGGAGAAATGACAAGAAGATATTGGAACATCAAGTTGAAAGAGTTGCTGGCAGCAGGAGTTCATTTTGGTCATGGTATTAAGAAATGGAATCCTAGAATGGCCCCTTATATTTATATTTCAAAAAAGCGTAAAGATAATCATATTACAAATCTTACTAGAACCGCGCGCTTTTTAGCCGAAGCTTGCGATTTAGTTTTTTATGCAGCAAGTAGCGGAAACCAATTCTTAATTGTTGGTACCACAGAAGAAGCAGCTAATTCAGTAGTACGGGCTGCAATAAAGGCTCGATGCCATTATGTTAATAAAAAGTGGCTCGGCGGTATGTTAACGAATTGGCCCACTACGCAAATGAGACTTCGTGAGTTCAGGGACTTGAAAAGGGCACAAAAGACGGGGGGACTTCGGAAAAGAGATGCAGCCATTTTGAAGAGACAATTGTCTCAATTGGAAAAATATCTAGGCGGGGTGCAATATATGACGAGATTGCCCGATATTGTGATCGTCGTTGATCAGCAAGCCTCACTTACGGCCCTTCGAGAATGTATCACTTTGGGAATTCCAACAATTGGTTTAATCGATACTAATTGTGACCCCGATCTCGTGGATCTTCCAATTCCAGCAAACGATGACTCTATCCGCTCAATCCGACTAATTCTTAGCAAATTGGTATTCGCAATTTGTGAGGGTCGTTCCAGCTCTATACGAAATCCTTGATTAATCATAAATTAATAATAAGGGATTAATAATAAATTAATAAGAAAATAAATACATTTTTGAACTCCCTAGATTTATGCAATCGCTTACTATTCTTGAATCGCAGAAAAAGATAAAAAAAAATGAGAATATTTTGCGATTGCTTGGTATCCAAAATATACAATTCAAGTAAGCAAGTCGAAAAAGAGATGATTGAATCAAAACTATTCCTTTTAAAGTTCTATTTTTGTCAGAGGGCTGTATGAATGTTCTATCATGTTCTATAAACACACTAAAGGGGCTATTATACGATGTATCCGGTGTGGAAGTAGGTCAACATTTTTATTGGCAAATAGGGGGTTTCCAAGTCCACGGCCAAGTGCTTATTACTTCTTGGGTTGTAATTGCTATCTTATTAGGTTCAGCTATTTTAGCTGTTCAAAATCCGCAAACCGTTCCGACGGATGTTCAGAATTTCTTCGAATATGTCCTTGAATTCATTCGAGACGTGAGCAAAACTCAGATTGGAGAAGAATACGGCCCATGGGTTCCCTTTATTGGAACTATGTTTCTTTTTATTTTTGTTTCGAATTGGTCTGGGGCCCTTTTCCCTTGGAAAATCATACAGTTACCGCAGGGGGAGTTAGCCGCACCTACAAATGATATAAATACAACCGTTGCTTTAGCCTTACTCACCTCAGTGGCATATTTTTATGCAGGTCTTAGCAAAAAGGGATTGGGTTATTTCAATAAATACATTCAACCGACTCCAATCCTTTTACCCATTAACATCTTAGAAGATTTTACAAAACCTTTATCACTTAGTTTTCGACTCTTCGGGAATATATTAGCCGATGAATTAGTAGTTGTTGTTCTTCTTTCTTTAGTACCCTTAGTGGTTCCTATACCTGTCATGTTCCTTGGATTATTTACAAGCGGTATTCAAGCTCTTATTTTTGCAACTTTAGCTGCAGCTTATATAGGCGAGTCCATGGAGGGTCATCATTGACTAGTATAGTCCTTTGTTTGGCTTAGCCCAACACAATGTATCCGTGACTCATGAAGAGAATTGACTTTAGGGAACCTAAAAAGAAATAGAATAATACCGCGCCTAGGGTAAGCAAAAAATATTGCATAGGTAGGATAGGTAAGTGCAAAAGGGGAAAGAGATCGAAAATATCTTTTTCCTAACACTTTTCCCCGAAACCCACTCTATTCCCCTCCAATGAACATTATCTTTCTATTGTTTGTTCATTCAATTCCAAAATAGTAGCAGTAGGGGTAAAAAAAAGAGTGCTTATACTACCTCTTTACTATACTATCTCTTTACGGGGTCTTATTCAAAAAATTTTTTATTAGAATTTTTTAAAAATAATATATATAATTATCATATAGAATGTTATTAAATAATAAAAAAAAAAAAAAGAAAACGATGATTGACCAAAAGAAAATATTACTAAATAATAAATAGCATGAACTGAACTTAGATCAATCAAATATTGAGATTTCTATGGAATCATTCGTCTTAACGAATTCATTCATCTATTCAGTCCGTTTATGTTTATTTTGATTGTATCCATGTAGGAGTAGGAGAATGCTAAAAAAAAAGAAAATCCAAATTTTCAAAAAAGAAATAAAAAAAAGGCTTGGTTCGGAGAGGGGGTTGAACTAGGTATATGGAATCTAATGGTTATAAGCCAATCCTTCGGGTTGTGTATCTTTCCAAGACTGATTCTAGAATCTGATTGAATCTAAGATATGAAACGAATAGTTGGTTTACTTTATGGAAGAAATACATGTACATATATATGTGATAGTAGATATTAGATATTGACTCACTCTATAGATATTTAAAATATGAAAGATGAAAGGAAAGATCTACCGAATCTGTCCTATTACGCTAAATTTCGATAGGATTTCATTTCAATAGGCTCCTTCTACTTCGTCTGTGATTGTCAATTGAATGAATAAGAAGAAGGGATGCAATCGCGAAAAAAGAATGAAGGGAAGAATTGAAAGAATAATTCGGAACAAAGGATATAGAGTAAGAAGAGTCTCGCGGATTCACAAAAACTTCGGGAATAGAAACTAAAAAGGAAATATTGAAATCGAAGTCCTTCCGATGATTCAATAATATTATTCCTTTTAATATTATTACTTTAATTGGGTGGGAGTTGTTAGTTACTTCGGACGGATGAATCTTCGCGATAATAATAATAAAGTCATAATTCATTGGATGATTGTATAATTAACCATTTCTTTATTTTGGTGCGAGAGACTAACTTAACTTATTATGAATCCACTTATTTCTGCCGCTTCCGTTATTGCTGCTGGGTTGGCTGTCGGGCTTGCCTCTATTGGACCTGGGATTGGTCAAGGTACTGCCGCGGGCCAAGCCGTGGAAGGTATTGCGAGACAGCCCCAGGCGGAGGGACAAATACGAGGTACCTTATTACTGAGTCTAGCTTTTATGGAAGCTTTAACAATTTATGGGCTGGTTGTAGCATTAGCACTATTATTTGCGAATCCCTTTGTGTAATCCTATTTTCATTTGTTTAATCCTATTTTCATTTGAATCATATAATCTATAAAATAAATATGAAAAAAAAAGTGCGGTATTTTTTTTTTCATATTTTATGCCCTCGAACTCCCTTCCTCCTTGCCCTTTCGAATTATATCAAGACTTCATTCCTACAATTACTTATTCTTATTCATTGTGGGAACCCCTTTGGGGGCGGTTTTCTTTTGAAGATGAGGAATTAGCATACTGACCTGACTCACTTTTCCTTCTTTCTCATTTTGAGTACAATGGGAACTAGGGGGGGGGTGTTGCAACAAATGGAGTATTTCGTAATTAACGCGAAACTCGGTCCTTATTAATTCTAATAAGTTAAGTATCGCTCTTATTGAGATGAGAGCCCCCCCAGAAATAGAAATATATTTGATTTCAAATTCGATTTCGAAATGGATTTGTTTATTCTGTTTAGAATTCGAAATCGGTAAATAAAAGAAAAAAAAAAAAGAAAAAATACAGAATATAGTAAGAATATAGTAACTAGAATAAATGGTAAAAAGTGATACAAAAAGAACGTTGTTCGACTTTTGAATCTATCTATAAAGGGGAGATTATATGAAAAATGTAACCGATTCTTTCGTTTCCTTGGGTCGCTGGCCATCCGCCGTGAGTTTCGGGTTGAATACCGATATTTTAGCAACAAATCTAATAAATCTAAGTGTAGTTCTTGGTGTATTGATCTTTTTTGGAAAGGGAGTGTGTGTGAGTTGTTTATTTCAAGAATAGGCTGGATCCAACCAGCTGCACTTTTTTTTCTTTCGTTATAACTAGGAAGGGGGGGTGCACGATCCCGCGAATTACTTATGACTAAATTCACGAATCATATTGAAGAACCCTAGCATTTCGCGATTCGTTAGTCAATCTACTTTGATTCTCTATCAACCAATAACTAACGTGGGACCATTAACATGGTCAAAGCTAAACTCTTTGAAGTCCAAACGCAGCACAGTAATCTTTCTACTACTATAGTTAATACGGAAATGGTGTTAAACTGAAAGGTTGGCAATTTTGTTCGATATAGAACACTCATGTCGATAAAAGGATTTGAACCTCTTATTGGAAATCGGAAAGGGTCTATTTCACGCCCTTTTTATCCAATGCGGACTCGATGACCTACGTATAAAGTAAGAAGAGTTCTTAGGATTTAAAGAAAAAAAGAAA